GAGCCATCGAACCGGCCCAACCAGCAACCAGAGCTGTATGCATTATATGGACAGAAATCAATCGACCGGGATCATTCAATACGACAGTATGAACACGATACCAAGGCAAACCCATGGAAATACCTCTTTATCAAAGAAAAATAGACACTATGTAACTTTATTGCATTAGAAAAAACTATGCTATTGATATTCTCTTTTCAGTGGATTATCTCGAAGCAAGGGTTAATGTTAATATTTGTATTTGTTCTATTCTGTTGGTACTAATGGAACAATTCTGTTCGTAGGAACAAAGATAAACAGATCTATTCTATACCCAATAAGTACCAATACGCAATGGGGGTTGATCCCATTTTCTATGAGTGAATGCACCCATACTTGTTCATCATTCGAAGGCCCTATTCGTAAAAATTTTCCTTTATTCATTCTGTCTTCTTTTATGAACTTATCCAATCTAAGGATAAAATATGATGAAGGCCAATATTATGAAGACAATAAACTCATTGTTACGTTTCCATACCAAAGTGAAATAAAGTACTAAATTCTTTTTTCTGTTTTTTTATGCCTATTGGTGTTCCAAAAGTGCCTTTTCGAAATCCTGGAGAGGACGATATATCTTGGATTGACGTATAGTGCGGCTTGTCAGATATATTGGGTCATATGGTATTTTCCCGTTCTCTCCCTCGATCGAGATATCCTCTGTTTCGCCCAAGAAAGATTGATTGAATCATCAACAATTTGGAGCGTGAAGTTCAATTAGATCCATTTTATTTTTGGGGGGATCCAGATTAATATTATCAAATAATTTATGGTTGGCTTAGTTGGATCAATAAAATGAAGTATACAGGCTCCGTTTATAAAAAACCCAATTGGTAATATATGATTACTATATTGTATCATAAATGATTTTATTTATAAATAGAAATAGGAGTGATCTCAAACTGTTAATCAATCGAGTAATAGGATGAATACGTCGAATATTTGGTGAAGACATGAAATAAATAAAAAAAGGAAGTTGTAGTAAAAAGAAGTGGTATTGGGGGCATTTGTCCTATATGTGCAAATCGAAGTCGATCGGATCTTTACCCGGAGTAGAGCATAAACCTAAAAAAATTAAGAAGGCCCATTTAGAAACAAGAAAATGACATCGTGATTTGGATCGGATCTCGATGAGACAATACATCAATGATAAGTTAGTTCGATAAGTTTAATGAATTCTTTTTTTTTTTATTTTATATATATTTATATATATTATATGGAAGGGTCAAAACTCATCTTTCTTGAAAAATCGAAGAAAAAGCCCCCTCGTTTTAGAAAGAGCTTGCTATGAAAAAAAAGAGGGCTGAAATCTACACATTGATTCTTTTTCGCGATTTTTTTTAGAACCGTATGCATCAAAAGGTGCATGTACGGTTCCTGAGGGATACAATTTTATCCTAATCAACCGACTTTATCGAGAAAGATTACTTTTTTTAGGCCAAGAGGTTGAGAGCGAGATCTCGAATCAACTTATTGGTCTTATGATATATCTCAGTATAGAGGATGAAAACAAAGATCTGTATTTTTTTATAAATTCTCCTGGCGGATGGGTACTACCCGGAATAGCTATTTATGATACTATGCAATTTGTGCCACCAGAGGTACATACAATATGCCTGGGATTAGCCGCTTCAATGGGATCTTTTATCCTGGTCGGAGGAACAATTACCAAACGTCTAGCATTCCCTCACGCTTGGCGCCAATGAGTTTTTTATTTGATAGAAAAAAGCAGACTATGCCTTCGCCATATGAAATATGAATATTAAGTAATAATAGCATGGCACTTCGAATTCGATATGAGAAAATTCTTTATTGTTTTTTTTTTCAAAACATTAGATTATGTATCGAAAGAGAAGTATGAGATAAAGGGTATTTCCGATTTTATCTTATCTATCGGGGGTCCGTTTCAGCGTCACAAACTTTTTGTTTTCACACCAGAAGGCTCTTAACAATCTTTATGTTATGAAAGGATACGAAAATAAAAAATAATCTTATTTGGTTCTTATTTTATTTGATCAGATCAAAAAGAAACTTTGGGATTGCTGAATCATAGAGGAAATAAATATATAACGTAACGGAGCCATCATAGTATTTTTTAACTTCTCCGAAAGGAAGGGTGGTAATTGGATCATTTACCGATCTGGATCTGACAGATCCTACATTTTTCGATGGCAGGTAAAAGTCAATTCCATTGTAGAGCCGTATGCAATTCGCAAAAGATGCCTGTACGGTTGTTCAATTCTATCTTTTTTTCTTGTTATTCTTTATCTCTTCTCTTCGACTCATCATACGAGATAGAGAAATCATTTATTATGTTATATCATCAGGGTAATGATCCATCAACCGGCTGCCGCTTTTTATGAGGCACAAGCCGGAGAATTTGTCATGGAAGCGGAAGAACTACTGAAACTGCGCGAAATCATCACAAAGGTTTATGTACAAAGAACGGGCAAACCCTTATGGGTTGTATCCGAAGACCTGGAAAGGGATGTTTTTATGTCAGCAACAGAAGCCCAAACTCATGGAATTGTTGATCTTGTAGCGGTTCAATGAAAAAAGAAAGGATTTCGTGCAAATCCGTGATTTGAGATCTTCTTACCGGGTTTCATTTTCATTAAATTAAATAAAATGGGGGTAATTCATAATCATCCGGTTAGGATCGATCTAAACCAGTACATTATGTATATGATTCAGCATGCCAACTATTAAACAACTTATTAGAAACACAAGACAGCCAATCAGAAATGTCACGAAATCCCCCGCTCTTCGGGGGTGTCCTCAGCGCCGAGGAACATGTACTAGGGTGTATGTGCGACTCGTTCAGATCATGGACTGGGACGAAAAACAACTTTTCCAGTATCAATGATCAGTACCAGTGAATAGAATGGAAGAACTCCATTCACTATCTAAACTAAAAAAAAAAAGATCTATCATATTCCCCTATTGTGTATTGTGTATGAAATTTATGGTTTCCGTCGGTGCAAATACAATCACCTAAATTTAAGATAATAAGCAATTCCCCATTGGCAAAAGGGTTATCCATTAAGCGGGGAAAATCAGCAGAAAGATTGGGCTCCCACTCTTGCAAGAACGGACTAACAGGGTCAGCTACTTAGCTAACCTTCATAATTAAATACCGTTACTGTATAGGTAGATCTCATTGTGAAAGACCTATTACTGGATAATTCATGGGTAGAGCCAAAGAGTGTGAACTGTACAAGTTACCAATAAGATTTATTAAATGAAGGAAGGAGCTCCGGTGTATAGAAAGGACCTCACCGTTTAAGAAGTAACCATAGAAACGATGGAACCCACTATTTCTTTATCCATTTAATTTCAAATTGACTACTTTTTTAGTTAATTTACTATGTTTTTGATACCTAGTATCAATACTATTTCTTATTTCGAGGTGAAATGCATAGAAAAAAGAAAAAAAAAATCGTGGTCGGGAAGGTTATAGTAGCAAAAGCCATTGGAATTTTTATTTTATACATTGGAAGAATCCGCTTTGTTATTAATAGACCAGGAAAGGGTACAAGGATAACTGAAAGAAAGGAAATCAATTAGTTATTCATCAAAGTTTCATTTATTCAATGACCAGAACTAGACGAGGATATATAGCTCGTAGACGTAGAACAAAAATTCGTTTATTTACATCAAGCTTTCGAGGAGCCCATTCAAGACTTACTCGAACTATTACTCAACAGAAAATCAGAGCTTTGGTTTCGACTCATCGGGATAGAGATCGGCAAAAGAGAGATTTTCGTCGTTTGTGGATCACTCGGATAAATGCAGTAATTCACGAGAATGGGGCATCCTATAGTTATAGTAGATTTATACACGATCTGTACAAGAGGCAGTTACTTCTTAATCGTAAAATACTTGCACAAATAGCTATATCCAATAGGAATTGTCTTTATATGATTTCCAATGAGATCATAAAATAAAGAGATTGTAAAGAATTCACCGGAATGATTTAATGATTTAAATAAATGGAGTTCCCCGGAGAATGAACTCCGGGAAGGTAGATTCTAAATTAGTATGATAAAATATGATAAAGTCGTCAAAATGAAGGAATATGTTCAATAAAAAAAAAAAAGGATTTCTTCTTCTTCCCCGATTATTTTTGTTTCTTACAACACAACAATCAAATCTCGATTCTTAGATTTTTCGAACAAAACATCAAATCTGCGTTTGAGTTCGAATTGGAATTTCGATTCAATTGAAGAGTAAGCCTATTTATTTCTGGTTCTAAGACCAGTAGTTCTAGCGGTCGACTCGGTTCTTTCAAATTGTTTCTCATTATTAAGAAAAGGTAACGAAGATAAAATACGAGCTTGTTTTATAGCAATAGTAATTAATCGTTGTTGTTTCAAAGTCAATCTATTCACTCGTCTAGATAATATTTTTCCTTGTTCACTAATAAATCGACTAATTAAACTCATGTTTCTATAATCAATTCGATCCCCCGATTGGATCGGGGGCAAACGCCTACGAAAAGATCGCTTGGATTTAAGAAAAGGTCGCTTGGATTTATCCATGGTTTGTTTATTCCTTATCCCGAAAATCCTATTTCGTTCGGATCAAAAATGAATTAGAATTCAGAAATAGGATTTGGTTTATTTCTATTTAAATATATGTTATATATATTATATAATATTATATACTATATTATTTTACTATATTATTTTTACTGTTCCTTGGAAGGGTGACACCTCGGTTCGATCTATTTTTTTATCTCCCCATGAATCGTATGTTTATAACAATAGGGACAGAATTTTTGCAATTCCAATCGACCGGGCGTATTGTGTCGATTTTTTTCAGTAATATATCTGGAAATGCCTGTTGATTCCTTATTAACACCGCCTCGTACACAACTAGTACATTCCAAAAGAACCCTTATTCGGGCATCTTTACTCTTGGCCATGAACCTCCTTTGTTTTTTTTTATTCATTCAAGTCTTCTATTTTCGATCCGAAGAAAGTAAGGAAAAAAAATAGAAGTTGCTAACTCAAAATCCAATTATGATATGAAGGATTTCGTTGTAATCAATATCAATAGAGTAATAGTAAATAATAAGTAATACAATGATTTCTAACTATAACTATATTTCTAATCGCAGTACAGTATTTAATTTAAGGATCTTGTATGATACTCTTGCACTAGACCAACATTTACATTTACGTTTTCCCTCTATTCTTAATTTGATTCGAGTCTGAACCCGAGTTTCGCTGAGGTTAAATCCACTTTTATTCTTTCTCTTACTCGTCCCTTATAAAATTCTAAAAAAGAGAAAAAAAGAGGAGGGGGAAAGGAATTAGTCACAGATATTTGATTGTATCTCTAATATTCTTCACCCCTTCTCATGTTAATTAAAAAAAGGGAATGTCAACGCATCCGGGAATAAACGATTAATCTCTATCAATAGACCTGCTAAGGACCCGAACCATATAGTACTTAGTACCGGTGCCGTGGAAAGATATGTTTTTAGATCTCGCATTTAAAATCCTCCTTATTTATTGTAATACATAATGGTAATACATATATGATCAGATGCATATGGACCACTTGTATTTGTACACAGAATTCCCGATTCAAATTGAAGATTCGCTAGATAAGATTTTCTTTTTCTTAAAACATAAAAAGAAGTTTCTTTACTCCTGAGCATTCCCCAAAAATATTCATTTATTTTTTATTTCATTTTTAGGGTGGGTTTCATATTTTATATGTATATAAGTCTTTTATTATTATATGTTAATATATAATAATATGATAAAAAAAAAAAGAAGAAATGGGAAGAAAAATTGTGTATATCAATGGAGGAAATAAGGATGTGGAAAACAAGACAGGTATTCTCTACAATGACACTGTAGACCAATTGAAAGGGATGTAGCGCAGCTTGGTAGCGCGTTTGTTTTGGGTACAAAATGTCACGGGTTCAAATCCTGTCATCCCTACCTATTACTTCTCCTCTGAGCAGTAACGAAGAATCAATTGAGATCAATTAAAATTGGATATACATAATTTTTCATTTTATGATACTATAATAGTATATGCATACAAGATGTGTTGGAGTTGAGTTACAAAAAGAATCCTTTTCTTTATAGTCTTATCTATTGTGATAAGAAAACGCTCTTAGTTCAGTTTGGTAGAACGTGGGTCTCCAAAACCCAATGTCGTAGGTTCAAATCCTACAGAGCGTGATTCCGTTTTTGTTAGTTGGAATTACACTGAACTAACTTCACTAACTTGAACAGCAATCTGAATTTGACCTCCTGTGGATTAAAGAATAAAGAAAAGAGGAGGTCAATCAAAAAAAGAGATGTTAATTAATCAAAGGTCCAACTGATCACCACGTCTGTATTGTAAATATGCAGTTACGAATAATCCAGCCAAAGTAATAGGAATTAGACCTAAGACGATTCCAAATAGAAAAACTTCAATCATTTCATTTCAATTTGTTTGAAAAGGGGAAAAGAGAGGTAATATCTATCCCTAAATCTTAATCCGAATTGCCCATGAATCGCAATGACCAAGAATTGGCAATTGACACGGTAAGGAACTCATAGAATACATGGAATCTCACGGAAAGGTTTCTCTTTATGAATTGTTTATTCGATTAATTTCAAATAAGTCGTATCTTGCTTAGACCAATAAATAGGACTGAGGTTATAGTTGAAGCCGCTAGTAGAAAACCGAAATAACTAGTTATAGTAGGCATGAAGGAGCTAAATGAAATATGTTCTTTATTATACATATGTTTATAAAGCACTTACCTAAGTTTCCATTTTTGCGAGATACGAGGATAAACAAAAATACCAATTGAAAGAATAAGTTAAATTGAAAGTTTTTGATTCATCAATCAATTATTATAGGCGGCACTAACAAAGATAGAGTGACAGAGGTATAAAAAGAAATCGATTCATTATCTGTGGCATCTACCCATACCGTGATTCCGAATCAACAGATTCATTGAGCAACTCTTGAGTAAACTAATAATAAAATAAGAACTGTGCCGTGTAACTTCGTTCAAAAATGAAACTTTCTTTGCGTCACTATGAAACAAAATTAGAAAATCATTTCTATTTTGATCATTTCTTTTTTAATTGTATCGAATACATTTTATATTTTGGAACGAAGAGTGCCCTTATAACAATAAAATCTTTTCTTTTACTTTTTACTTTAATTTTAACTCATTAGATTCAATAGTAGGTTCATTCACATAGTATCTCGAATGAGAAAAAAAAAAAGATATCGCACGATCAGATCACTCGAAAAAATAAAATCTGTATTTTGGTTCAATTAGATTCTAAAAAATTCCTATTATCTTTTCCTTTATAGGTTCCACATTTTGTCTTTCCATATTATAACTTCTAGTTAGGTAGTTAGGTCAAGAAAGAACCCTTAGATCTAATACAACAATGCGTGCTTCGCGAATATTGATTGTTCCCATTATTTTATTCA